AGAGATACACTAAAATATCTGTGTGACTAATGGCTCTCCCCCTCTTTTCTCTTTTTTCTCTTTTTATAATTTATAATAAAAATTAGGAGAGGAAAGAGAAAAAATAAAGTGGATTCAACATTATTTTATTATTTGATTTTTTTTTTCGAAATTTGACTTAAAGGTTGAATGACATTCATATATAATATAGAAGAATTCGGGGGAGAGCATAAACCTTTGATTTAGTCTAGGACAAGAGTATTATACAAGCTAATTAAATTAAAGAGTGTAAGTATGATTCGAAATATGTTTCGAAATCGTTGTATTACTTATTCTTGACTAAAACTTGATTTATTCCAGACAAATCTTTTCTAATTTGATTTCAAATTAAATTAGTAACATATATTGTTTTTCCTTCCTTTCTTCTTCGTTTCGGATCAAAAATAGGCGAGTGTAATAAATAAAAAAATCCAAAGGAGGTTCATGGCCAAGGGGAAAGATGTCCGAGTAACGATTATTTTGGAATGTACCGGTTGTGCCCGAAACGGCGTTAATAAGGCATCAACGGGGATTTCCAGATATATTACTCAAAAGAATCGACACAATACGCCCAATCGATTAGAATTGAGAAAATTCTGTCCCTATTGTTACAAACATACAATTCATGGGGAGATAAAAAAATAGATTGAACCGAGCACAGCACCGGTGTGTCACCCTTCCAATATAGAAGGTCGGGAAAAAATGACATTATATATATAATAACATATTTAATAAATAAATCCTATTTGAATTCATTTTCGATGTAACTGTAATAGGGTTTTCACGATAAGAACTAAACTAAACAAACCATGGATAAATCCAAGCGACCTTTTCTTAAATCCAAGCGATCCTTTCGTAAGCGTTTACCCCCGATCCAATCGGGGGATCGAATTGATTATAGAAACATGAGTTTAATTAGTCGATTTATTAGTGAGCAAGGAAAAATACTATCTAGGCGAGTGAATAGATTGACCTTGAAACAACAACGATTAATTACAATTGCTATAAAACAAGCTCGTATTTTATCTTTGTTACCTTTTCTTAATAATGAGAAACAATTTGAAAAAAGCGAGTCGACCACCAGAACTGCTGGTCTTAGAACCAGAATTAAATAAGCTTATTCTTTCTTCAATTGAATTTAAATTCCAATCGGAACTCAAACACATTTTGTTCAAAAACTAGAAAATACAGATTTTCTTATCTTGTCATAAGAATAATAAAAAACTCGGAGAAAGCGAAGAAATCCTTTTTTAGTGAACATGGTTATTTATGTTGACTATTTTATCATAATATCATAATAATTTTTTCTCATAGTAATTTTTACTCTACCCTCCCGGAGGTAATTCTCCGGGGAATTCTATTCTAGTATATTTTTTAGAATGGACTTATTTTATGATCTCATTGGAAATCATATAAAGACTTTTTTTATCTAATATAGCTATTTGGGCAAGTATTTTGCGATTAAGAAGCACTCGGCTCTTGTACAAAGCGTGTATTAATTTACTATAACTATAGGATACCCCCCTTTCGCGAATTGCTGCGTTTATACGAGTGATCCACAAGCGTCGAAAAGTTCTCTTTTGCCTATCTCTATCCCGATGAGCCGAAACCAAAGCTCTTATTTTATGTTGCGTAATAGTTCGAGTAAGTCTTGAATGAGCTCCTCGAAAGCTTGATGCAAATAAACGAATTTTTGTTCGACGTCTCCGAGCTACATATCCCCGTCTAATTCTGGTCATTGAATAAATGAAACTTTGACGAATAGAATAACTAATGAATTTTCTTTCTTTCAGTTTTTCTATTCCCCTTACTCAGTCTATTAATAACAAAACGGATTTTTCCAATGTATAAAATAAAAATTCCAATGGCTTTAGCTACTATAACCTTCCTGACCACAATTTTTTTACCTCGAAAAACAAATTGTATTCGACTAGGTATCAAAAACATAGTAAATAAAAAACTAGTAAATGGATAAAGAAATAGTGGGTTTCGTCGTTTCTATGGTTAATTCGTAAACGGTTAGGTCTTCTCTATACACCGGAGCCTCTTAATTTATTTAATTAATCTAACCTTATTAGTAACTTGTACAGTTCACACTCTTTGGCTCGACCGATAAATTAGACAGTAATAGGTCTTTCACAAGGAGATCCACCTATACAGTAACGGTATTTAATTATGAAAGTTGGCTGAGTAGCTGACCCTCTTAGTCCGTTCTTGCAAGATATGGAAGTCGAATCCTTCTTTTTTTTTTAATAAGATTGTCCCCGCTTAATGGATAATCATTTAATACCAATGGGGAATTTTTTTTTCATCTTAAATTGAGTTAATTGGATTTGCACCAATGTAAACCATAAATTTCATACACAATAGAAGGATAGATCTTATTATTTTTAGTATAGTGAATGGAGTTCTTCCATTTTATCCTATTGATTGGTATTGATCATTAATACTGAAAAAAAAAATTATTTTGTCCCAGCCTACGATCTGAACGAGTCGCACATACACCCTAGTACATGTTCCTCGACGTTGAGGGCATCCCCGAAGAGCGGGGGATTTTGTGACATTTCTGATTGGCTGTCTTGTATTTCTAATAAGTTGTTTAATTGTTGGCATGTTGAATGGTATACATAATAAGCTGGTTTAGATCGATCCTAACCGGATGATTATGAATGACTTCTATTTAATAAAATATTGAACGCCGTAAAAAGATAAAATAATAAATCACGAATTTTCGCTAAATCTATCCTATTTTCATTCAACTGCTACAAGATCAACAATTCCATAAGCTTGCGCTTCTGTTGCTGACATAAAAACATCTCTTTCCATGTCTTCGGATACAACCCATAGCGGTTTGCCCGTTCTTTGGACATAAACCCTTGTGATGGTTTCACGCAATTTTAGCAGTTCTTCCGCTTCCAAGATAGCTTCTCCCGTTTGTGCTTCATAAAAAGCGCTGGCGGGTTGATGAATCATTACCCTGATGATATAACATAATTAAAGGTTCTTCTATCTCGACGATTGAGTGAAGATAAAATAAATCAAGATAAAAAAAAAAAAAAAATACTTAAGAAAAATAGAATAACTAACCGTACGGGCATCTTTTGTGCATTGCATACGGCTCTACAATAAAATTGATCTTTACCTTCCATCGTCAAAAGAGACAAATAGGATCTATGAGACTCATATTGGTAAATGATCAAATTACCACCCTTCTTTTTGGAAGACTTAAAAAATACTATGATGGTTCCGTTGCTTTATATATTTTTATTTATTATTTAGTGTTTGGTATTTATTTGTCTGTGATTCAGCAATCCCAAAGTTTCTTTTTGATCCGATCAAATAAAAAATAAATAAAAAAATATTCTTTTATTTTATTTATACAATAAATATAAATATTGTTCATAGAGATCTAAGGTATGGAAAAAGTTTGTGACGCTGAACAGGATTCCCGGTCGATAAGATAAAATCAGAAATACCCTTTATTTCATACTACTCTCTCGATATATAATCTAAAGTTTTTGAAAAAAAAAAAAAAACAAGAAAAATTTTCTCATATCGAATTCGAAATGCCATGCTATTTTTACTTAATATAATCTTCCTATTTCATATGGCGAAGGCATAGTCTTTTGTTTCTCTCAAAAAACCTCATTGGCGCAAAGCGTGAGGGAATGCTAGACGTTTGGTAATTTCCCCTCCAACCAAGATAAAAGATCCCATTGAAGCAGCTAATCCCATGCATATTGTATGGACATCTGGTCGCACAAATTGCATAGTATCATAAATAGCTACTCCGGGTATTACCCATCCACCAGGAGAGTTTATAAATAAATAAAGATCTTTGGTATCATCCTCGATACTGAGATATACCATAAGACCAATAAGTTGGTTCGAGATCTCGCTATCAACTGCTTGGCCTAAAAAAAGTAATCTTTCTCGATAAAGTCGGTTGATTAGGGTAAAGTTGTATCCCTTAGGAACCGTACATGCACTTTTTTCTGCATACGGTTCAAAAAAATTTGCGAAAAATCAATGTTTATATTCCAGCCCTCTAATGAAAGGACTTTTTCTTCGATTTTTTCAATAAAGATTTTTGTGACTTCTCTTTATTATCTTATAATATAAAAAAAAATTTCAAACTTATCGAATTCACTTATCATTGATGTATTTTTTCATTGAGATACAAATCACGATGTAATTTTCTTGTTCCTGAATGGGTCTCTTAAATTTTTTTAGGTTTATGCTCTACTCCGGGTAAAGATCCGCCCTATTTCAATTTGCACATATAGGGCAAATACTTCCCTTACCATTTCTTTTTGCTATGACTTATTAATTAATTAGTTATTTCATGCCTTCTCCCAAATATTTTATGGATGAATCCATATTACATATTACTTACTCGATTGATTAACGATTTTATTTGAGATAACTTTTATTTATAAATAGGACTCGAATCGTTTATGATTCAAGTCATAATTATATAGAATTAGCAATTGGATTGTTTTTTAAACGGAGCCTGGATACTTAATTTTATTAGTCCAACTAAGATAACCATAAATTATTCTAATTGATAATAATATGAACTCCCTCCAAAAAAAAAAGGGGGGATCAAGTTGCATCCCACTTCACGCCCCTAATTTTTACTTCACGCTCCCAATTTTTGATGATTAAATTAATCTTTCTTTTGGGCGAAATAGAGGATATCTCGATCGGGGGAGAAAACGGGGGAATCCCATATGACTCACTATATCTGACAAGTCGCACTATACGTCAACCCAAGATGCATCTTCCTCTCCAGGACTCCGAAAAGGTACTTTTGGAACACCAATAGGCATTAAATAAAAGAAAAAAGAACTAAATACTATATTTCACTTTGATGTGGAAACGTAAGAATGGTTTTATTATCTTTCGAATATTAGCCCTTGTATTAGTTTATCCATAGATTAGAAAATTTCATACATAATATAATAAAACGAAGAGAGAAT